CCCTTTTTCCCTCTTTACTGTTCAAAATCAAAAAAGAAGTTGTTTTGTTAAGTGTATACACACTTTCTATGAGAAAGAATATAAACATAGTGGTTGTCTAACGGGATACTATGCATAATAAGATCTTGCCTTAGGGGAGTCACATATTTATTGCGGACTTTTTTATTATTTTGATTTTAGTTTCGGAATTTCGATTTTATCGACGCATTTCATATCACGGTTGAAGCGTTAAAAATCTGTGAGGTTTTCTCTTCATAATATGTAGATTGATCTATATTTAGCCTCTACTCTATCTTTATTAGAAAGTACAACTTTCTTTAGACGCTGTCTAACTTTATACACTACAATAACACTAATAGATAGTATGGTAAGAAAGAAAGGTTCATCTATTTCTTTCTTACCGTACTATCGGATCTCATAGAATACTACCAATTCTAGTCTGATCATTTCATTTAAGACGCGAAATTCGAATCCTTTTCATTTGATTTCTTTAAGCAGTAATTAATCATTTTGACTTTGACTGATGGTTTTTACGTAAATGATAAGTAGAAAGGCGGTAGGGACTAGAATGAACAGTGCAGTAGCAACAAATGCAAGAATATTTACTTCCATAATCTCATCGTTTTTTTACTTCAAAATAACTCGGGATTTAATCCCATAGAGATAATAAATCTTTCGCCTGTCAATTCAATGAATTACCTCTCGATGATCTTGAAATCGGATCAATATCATGAATAACAATATCGGAGCTCTCAAATCAATTCGTCGTCGAGAATTGAATAGTATAACATAGAAAGATCTTTTATCCATACCGAATCCAAAATTTCTTTATTGATCATTCTTTTCTGTTCTTTCTTTATCTATAACCTATCTTAGGTCCTCCTTTCCTTGTACAATCATCGGATAAAGTATCGTCTGACCGCCCTTCCGTTTCCATTAGTCACAAACGCCCAATAAACAATAGAAGCGAAGTGGAAAAAGAAATGAGTTACGTTCTAAACTCCGTTTTTTTAATGATCTAGTTTTCTTGGAAGACAAAAAAGTGTGATAAAGAGGAGTTCCGGGATAAAGGATGTAATATTCCATCAAACTAACTATTTGTTGAGTTTGGGGTTTGTTTGTTCTTCGACGGGCCCTCTAAAAAAAAATAGAAAAATACGAAGGAAAAATGATTTATTCCCTTACTAAGCTAAAAAAGAAGTGGGATCTTTGATTGATCTTTATTTTTCTTTGACCCCCTTCCTTAACTTAATGCTCTCAATAATTGTACTATATCTACGTATGTCTTTCTCCTACCAATCAGTATTAGTTGAAATAATGAAAATTCCCCTATTTGTTTGATGAGAAGTGCGAAATAAGTGCGAAATGCCAAAGGAAATAAAAAAGAACCCCCTTGGGAATGAAATCCTGCTCCCCGTGCCCCCTTTCACAGAAAAGGGAGAGATGAATTGATGTACTTATTAGATCCGTCGGGACTGACGGGGCTCGAACCCGCAGCTTCCGCCTTGACAGGGCGGTGCTCTGACCAATTGAACTACAATCCCAGGGAAATTCGGGGATCTAGCAGAAAGTTGGATTCTTTTTTTATTCCTCCCTATCGGGTATTTCTGAAGGACAAGGGGTTATACCATCGCATGGTAGATTGGTGAATTGTTGGGCCGAGCTGGATTTGAACCAGCGTAGACATATTGCCAACGAATTTACAGTCCGTCCCCATTAACCGCTCGGGCATCGACCCAGGAAGAATCTGTTTTAGGCTTATTGGTAATCCATGATAAACTTCCTTTCGCAGTACCCTACCCCCAGGGGAAGTCGAATCCCCGCTGCCTCCTTGAAAGAGAGATGTCCTGAACCGCTAGACGATAGGGGCGTATTTGCCCAACTGCCATCATAACTATGATCATAGTATGAACAGTTTTTCGAAATTGTCAATATAAATATAATGGAATGTTATGATTAGATCCGAAGGATCTTTCCCCCTTTCCTGATTTCATAGAATGATTCGTCATTGGATATAGAATCCAGAAATTTCTATTTTCAGATTTTTCTTTTTAAATAGAATCATTTTTATTTTAAAATAATCTTATTAAATTAAATTAAATAGTAATATAGAATAAATAATATGAAGGATAATATTTTTTCGGGGTTTTGGGGAGTTATTGGTCTGTCAGAAAAGAAAAGAGGGCATTCAATTCCATTTCTTACACTTTCATTCATTGTTAAGATGAGATATCCCTATCTCACACTAAACTAGGAAATTAACAAACGAGAAATTTGGGAAGAGGGATCAAGAAGTTATCAAAACTTGTTTTTTCTCTAAAAATGGAGTTCAGGGACAAGTAGAATCTCTTCATCACACGATTCGATGAAATATCTTGAATCTATGTCGAATTGGTAGGTGTACATGCATCAATCAAGTGAATTTCATTCTGATGGGGATCAATTTCATAAAATCAAAGAAAAGCAATTAGGATCGGTTTTGAAACAATTCATTGCATTT